GCTCAAGAAAAGTTCTAGAAGATGTTAATCGTAAATAAGAAGATTGTTTACGAAAAAAAACTAAGAAAAATTCACATTCAAATATATAAGAATTGTACAGGAACCGAAATAGTCTTTTATTTTCTTTTGAAAAAATACAAATAGATTTTTTATGAGTAATGAGAAGACTATTCCAATTATGATATTCGTGAAGAAAGAATCGCAATGAATGCAAAAAAGGAACATCTTGAATCCAGCATTGAAGAATTTGAACCAAGATTTCCATATGGATGGGATGAGGTATTAGTATATCTGAGACATAATTTAAATGCGATAATTTGTCCTCTAAAAAGGGAAAAATGGAATGAATTGATCGTAAATTATGATATTTTGGTATTTCTTTTTTTTCTCCGAAAAAAGATACTAATCGCAGCGAGAACGGAATTTCTACAATAATTGCAAAACTTTCTGATATAATTTGAGAATCAAAATGAGAATAAAAAAAATTGTTATGCCCAATGAACCTCTTTTGGTTAGAATCATTAACCGAAGAAATCAAATAATTCTGTTGATAGATTCGAGTAATTAGGCGTTTTACAAGTGCTAAACTAGATTTATTGTCATAACCAAAAACTTCGACAGGTTCGTAAAAAATCGAACCATTTAAACCATGATCATGAGCAAGTGCATAAATATACTCCTGAAAGAGTAGCGGATATAGGAAATGTTGTTGCCGAGATTTATCCTTTTCTAAATATCCTTGTAATTCTTCCATTGACTTACATTTCTACTTTAACCAGAAACAGTAGGCATTTCTTGGTTATCAAATTATACATAGTGCAATATGGTCAGAACAGAGTATGTATTATGTATGGCAAAAAATATATACCCCGGAAACAGGTAGTCCAATCAACAGATATTTTTCCTCTCCTCTTCTATCCAATGGGTTTATCTTCGTTATAATTCCCAGAGGTTCAAAAATCTTTTATTTTTGCAACCCGATCGCTCTTTTGACTTTGGAACAAATTCTTTTTGTCAGTATACTGTTTCTTCTACACATTCGTTTCCAATCCATAATAGAGAATAGTTAGGATTTTTTAAAAAAACAAAAAAAAAGAATAAAAGGACCACTCACAGGAGAACCCTTCCCCGCATCAGGCACTAATTTTTTTTTTAACGTCTAATTAGATCGGGTAATTATTCAAATTAAGATAAGAATAGAAGCTCGTTGCTTTTTTTACCAGAATTGGAGCCGTGGGGCTCTATCCATTTATTCACTAGACCCAACTGTAAATGTGAATTTCTTTTGTCTCCCCCCCCCCCCCAAAAAAAAAATGGGAATAATCCGGTAGGAATCAACTCAAAATTCTACTAAAAATGAATATAAGAAGAAATTCTATTTTCTTCTTATTATTACGACATGCTGTTTTTTCCACCCATTACCTTTCAGGATCAGTCGCGGTCTTATAGACTCTACCAATAGTCTGGACGAATTCGTTGCTTCATCCAAATGTGTAAAAGATCATAGTCGCACTTAAAAGCCGAATACTCTACCGTTGAGTTAGCAACCCAGACAAATATGATATGTAGATACGATCGAAATAAAAAAAAAAAAAAAAATTGAATTGCACTGTACAACTACGTCAAACTATTGAACTAACAAGAAATATAAAGGAAAAATTTGAGGATCAATTATAAACACCAAAATAACAAAATGAGCAGATCGGATTAAAAAACAACGGATTTCCAATAGAAATATCAAAATTTATACAGACCACCCGTTTTCTAAAAATTTTTGATTTTCGTTAAGAAAATACATCTTGTATTGTATAACAGTAAATCCAGCAAACCCATTATTTGACTGAAGTAAAGGAAAAACCAACAGGGGTCGGAATAAATGGATCCATTTATCTACGATCAAATTATATTTGTTCGATACACCATTGTCAATATGAGTGGAATGTTGAGAGAACAAATTCAATTAATTAGTAAGTAAATCAAATAAGGATTTGTGTTGGATTGGCACAACAACAATAAAAAAGTATGAATTTTGGGTAAATAATTACCCAAAATAGATACTAGTTACCTTTCTTTTTTTTTTTGTTATTTCTTTCTATAGAAAGATAATACGAATGATTGATTCCCTTGTAATATAATACACTTTTAATTTGAATCGAAAAAGTTTTCCTAATTCCAACAAATTTGTTTGACTTTTTTTTTATTTCATTTTTCATTTCAAACTTGTTCGGATTTTAACCCTTCGATTTCTATATTGAAGATATACTTACAAAGTTGGTCTAACTTATTTATTGTTACTAACCCTAGATTCTTCCTCCCGATAAATGAATCAATACTTTTTGCTCGAGCTCCATCGTGTACTATTCCTATTTACCAACCCAACACAAATTAGGTTCCTAGCAAGAACAGAATAAACTATGTCGATTCAAGAGCATCTTCATTCCTATAGAAAATGGTGGATGTAAGAATCCACAACGAATCATGTCCTTCAAGTCGCACGTTGCTTTCTACCACATCGTTTCAAACGAAGTTTTACCATAACATTCCCCTAATTCAATTTCGAACCGGTATGGAATTGATTCAAGATGGAATCATGAATAGTCATTGGCTCAACGGTATATAAATACCTTTATCAGTTATTAACCAAATATAAACTATTTCAATGACTCGAAAAGGCCAGAAGTTTCTTTATAATATAGATTTTTCACACTTCTTCGAGTACCAAGGGTTCATAAAAATGAAGATTCAAATCCTTTTTTGTTTTCATGAGTATGGAATAGAAAAGGTCTCGTGTAAGGTAAGATTAAAGTCGTTATTTTTTCTTTCAATTCTTTCTTTCATCTGAAAGAGAAAATAAGAATCAAGAATAAGAAGAATCTAATCTTTTCGTATCCATCATATACAACGAACAATTCTTACCGGAGGTAATCATGGATATTTAAAGAATCACAGACCCTTATTGACTTAACCAAAGGACCGCTGTTACTGAACAATACAATAATATATATATAATTATATAATATAGGACTTGTTCTTTTTTTTTTTATTATCTTGTTATATTTATATTATTTTTATATTATTATATTATACAGTATACAGACAGATTTTGTTTTACTTCAGGTTTCAAAATCTTTCCGCCAATTCCACAGAATATATAAATTTTCATCCATCCAATCGTTACATTACATTGATATTCATTTGAATAAGATCAAATTCAAAAAATGGGATCCAGATTAATTCGTTTTTCTTATTTTTTTTTCTTAGAAGTTTTAAGACGAACCATGAAATGAAATTAATACCAAAAACTACGTAATCTTTAGTCTCCACATAAAATAAAGTGTGGAATTGGGATACACTATTTATTTTTCTTTAGGCCCCCTTGGGAATGGAATAGAAAAAAGGGCCTTTTCCATTTCGATTCAGAATGCATCATGTTATAATTCCCATTTCACGGATATGGAACACAAAGCTTCCATAAGTAACTAACTTCAATATGAATATGAGTAGTACAAGCATACTCTGAATGGGAATGCTCCCCCAATTCAAAAAAGAATTGGGAATTAAAAGAAATATCTTTATTTCTACCCGTGCACTCGATCGCGTTTGTGAGAAACCAAACGAAAGAAAAGATATAATTCGTAGAATTATTCCTAGAATTCAGAACAGAGGGTTGGATCACATTATATCCAAAAAGTTGTTAAAGAGAAGAATCTTTCGTTTCTGATGAAGACGATCTGGGACGGAAGGATTCGAACCTCCGAGTGACGGGACCAAAACCCGCTGCCTTACCGCTTGGCCACGCCCCATTTAGATTTATATTCGACACTAATAAAGACTAATATTGGTATTGGTCATTCGTCAATCCCAACCCAAATACATATGAAATACATTGTTGCTAGGATTCAACACATGTAAATATAGAATAAAAAAATTATTGATCATTACATAAAATTCAATTAAGATATTGTATGAAACTATAATTCCTTGTATTCTCATTTGAGAATGAAAGGAAAGATTTTGGATTGGGGAGAGTTCGAAGAAAAGGAAGGATTTTTTGACCCGCCTTTTCATTTTTTCCCTCATAAAAAAAACTCAACCAAAATCAAATTTTCTAATCTACAAGAATGAAATGTTTGTTATGCTTAATATCTTTAGTTTAATCTGTATCTGTCTTAATTCTACCCTTTATTCGAGTAGTTTTTTCTTCGCCAAACTGCCCGAGGCTTATGCCTTTTTCAATCCCATCGTAGATGTTATGCCTGTCATACCTGTACTATTTTTTCTCTTAGCCTTTGTTTGGCAAGCCGCTGTAAGTTTTCGATAAAATCTTTACTACTCTGCAAAATTCATGATTTATCCAAAAAAATTCTAAAAATTGATAAGATCAGATAAGTTTTACATTATGAACCCTCGATTCAAAAATGGAAATTCTTGTATATTGAATTGAATGACCGCGGTGATAAATTTTGATCAACTTATTTCCTCGTTCTGACCTTCCAGTAAACAAGGACTTTCTAAGGACCCCACAATACCCAACAATGGATATGGCCACAAATTTTTGGTAATGAAGGAATCAGAATCTTTCTTTTCTTGTATTCCAAATAAATTCGTGAAAATTGTTTTTTTTTTCAAGAAAAGACTTCATTTTTTGGGGCGTTATGTCAAAATAGTGTATGTGATAAAAAATGGGCAATCTATTTCCTTTTTTTCAAAAAAAAAATCTTGGAGATTGTGTAATGCTTACTCTCAAACTCTTCGTTTACACAGTAGTGATATTTTTTGTTTCTCTGTTCATCTTCGGATTCTTATCTAACGATCCGGGCCGTAATCCTGGACGTGAAGAATAAAAAAAAAAAAAAGATTTTGAGTTTTTCTTTACTTTATTTTTATGTATTCTATACATTTACCTATGATGAAAAAATCAAGGGATCAAAATTTTTTCAAATTAGAAAGTCTGAAGTGATCAGAGAGAGCGGAGAGAGAGGGATTCGAACCCTCGGTAC